TGGTGTTTTTTGGAGAAAAAATTAAAAAAAAAGATTATTTAATAAAAATTTTTTGTATATATATAAAATAAAAATAACTAAACTTGATGTTTTGTCGGGAGAGGGGGGAACTTAGAACAAGTGGGTTTATTGTTTGGTCCTGATGAAGCCGATGGTTTGTGTGTGTGTTTGAATAATATTATTTACGCTCGAGAGGTTTAGGTTAATAACAAACAAGTCATACTTTGTTAATTCTCTTAAAGTAGTCTAGAATTGTTTTTTAATTATCTTGATAATTTTCTAGAAGAATTTAGGATAAAAAAAATTGCTATTTTTTATAAAAAATTCTGTCCTAAATTAGTCTACAGTTAAAAATTTAGTAAAAGTTTGTAGAGTTCTAGAAGAAATTAGGCCATTAAAAATTAGTAAAATTTTATTGTTGTTGTCCTGACATGGCCGACGTTTTAAGAAAATAAAGTAATAAAATATAGTGATAAAATTAAAAAATATTTTAAAAAGTTATTTTTAATGGTTTGTTGCTTAGTCCTTAAATTGAAGAGGAAAAATATTTTATTATTTTATTAAAAATAAAAAATTTTTTGAAAAAAAGAAAAATTTTGTTAAAGATTAGTTTGTTGTTTGGTCCTTAAAAAGTTGAGGTTTTGCAAAAGTGATTTAATAAAGTTTGTTGATGATCTAGAGAAAATAGGGATAAAGGAATAAGAATCAGGAAGGCTTAACTAATTGTTCCTGATTTCTTCTAGTTTAGCTAGGGGTATTTAAATAGTTAGTTCAGTAGGGAGTTTTAGGTCGAAATGCAAGGATACCAACTGGTTTTTAGCTTATGTTTTGGGGATTAGGGGGGAGTAGACAGCTAGTTTAGCAGAAGTCTTAAAGTGGCTGATGTTTGGTTGAGCATATTTTAGAATATAACATTTAAAGAACGAGCTGTTCTTGTTGACTAAGATTTAGTCCTAAAATAGGGAAGAAATTAATGCTAAAGGGTTAGTATTATTTACGCTCGAGAGGTTTAGGTTAATAACAAACAAGTCATACTTTGTTAATTCTCTTAAAGTAGTCTAGAATTGTTTTTTAATTATCTTGATAATTTTCTAGAAGAATTTAGGATAAAAAAAATTGCTATTTTTTATAAAAAATTCTGTCCTAAATTAGTCTACAGTTAAAAATTTAGTAAAAGTTTGTAGAGTTCTAGAAGAAATTAGGCCATTAAAAATTAGTAAAATTTTATTGTTGTTGTCCTGACATGGCCGACGTTTTAAGAAAATAAAGTAATAAAATATAGTGATAAAATTAAAAAATATTTTAAAAAGTTATTTTTAATGGTTTGTTGCTTAGTCCTTAAATTGAAGAGGAAAAATATTTTATTATTTTATTAAAAATAAAAAATTTTTTGAAAAAAAGAAAAATTTTGTTAAAGATTAGTTTGTTGTTTGGTCCTTAAAAAGTTGAGGTTTTGCAAAAGTGATTTAATAAAGTTTGTTGATGATCTAGAGAAAATAGGGATAAAGGAATAAGAATCAGGAAGGCTTAACTAATTGTTCCTGATTTCTTCTAGTTTAGCTAGGGGTATTTAAATAGTTAGTTCAGTAGGGAGTTTTAGGTCGAAATGCAAGGATACCAACTGGTTTTTAGCTTATGTTTTGGGGATTAGGGGGGAGTAGACAGCTAGTTTAGCAGAAGTCTTAAAGTGGCTGATGTTTGGTTGAGCATATTTTAGAATATAACATTTAAAGAACGAGCTGTTCTTGTTGACTAAGATTTAGTCCTAAAATAGGGAAGAAATTAATGCTAAAGGGTTAGTATTATTTACGCTCGAGAGGTTTAGGTTAATAACAAACAAGTCATACTTTGTTAATTCTCTTAAAGTAGTCTAGAATTGTTTTTTAATTATCTTGATAATTTTCTAGAAGAATTTAGGATAAAAAAAATTGCTATTTTTTATAAAAAATTCTGTCCTAAATTAGTCTACAGTTAAAAATTTAGTAAAAGTTTGTAGAGTTCTAGAAGAAATTAGGCCATTAAAAATTAGTAAAATTTTATTGTTGTTGTCCTGACATGGCCGACGTTTTAAGAAAATAAAGTAATAAAATATAGTGATAAAATTAAAAAATATTTTAAAAAGTTATTTTTAATGGTTTGTTGCTTAGTCCTTAAATTGAAGAGGAAAAATATTTTATTATTTTATTAAAAATAAAAAATTTTTTGAAAAAAAGAAAAATTTTGTTAAAGATTAGTTTGTTGTTTGGTCCTTAAAAAGTTGAGGTTTTGCAAAAGTGATTTAATAAAGTTTGTTGATGATCTAGAGAAAATAGGGATAAAGGAATAAGAATCAGGAAGGCTTAACTAATTGTTCCTGATTTCTTCTAGTTTAGCTAGGGGTATTTAAATAGTTAGTTCAGTAGGGAGTTTTAGGTCGAAATGCAAGGATACCAACTGGTTTTTAGCTTATGTTTTGGGGATTAGGGGGGAGTAGACAGCTAGTTTAGCAGAAGTCTTAAAGTGGCTGATGTTTGGTTGAGCATATTTTAGAATATAACATTTAAAGAACGAGCTGTTCTTGTTGACTAAGATTTAGTCCTAAAATAGGGAAGAAATTAATGCTAAAGGGTTAGTATTATTTATTTACGCTCGAGAAGTTTAGGTTAATAACAAACAAGTTGTTCTTTGTTAATTTGTTTGTGTTCCCGAGAAGTTTAGGTTAATAACAAACAAGTTGTTCTTTGTTAATTTGTTTGTGTTCCCGAGAAGTTTAGGTTAATAACAAACAAGTTGTTCTTTGTTAATTTGTTTGTGTTCCCGAGAAGTTTAGGTTAATAACAAACAAGTTGTTCTTTGTTAATTTGTTTGTGTTCCCGAGAAGTTTAGGTTAATAACAAACAAGTTGTTCTTTGTTAATTTGTTTGTGTTCCCGAGAAGTTTAGGTTAATAACAAACAAGTTGTTCTTTGTTAATTTGTTTGTGTTCCCGAGAAGTTTAGGTTAATAACAAACAAGTTGTTCTTTGTTAATTTGTTTGTGTTCCCGAGAAGTTTAGGTTAATAACAAACAAGTTGTTCTTTGTTAATTTGTTTGTGTTCTCGAGAGGTTTAGGCTAATAACAAACAAGTTGTTCTTTGTTTAGTTTGTTGTTAGTCTTAAAATGGCGAGGAACTTTGTTTAAACAAGCTTTGTTATTTGTTTGTGTTCTAGAAAGATTTAGGCAAAATCAGAAGTAAACAAACTAAATTTTAACAAAGGTTTTAACAAAATTTGTAACTACATTTGTTCTTTTAAAAGTACGTTGTAGTCTGCGATTTTCCGACAATTGGTCTATTTGATCAAATCTCGTTTTAGGGATTTGGCGAGGAATAAAATTGATCAAATTTGAAAAATTGTTGGTAGGGGGGTAGGGGGATTTGCGAGGAAAAAAAGTGTCTTTTTTTTATTAAAACTTAGTTGTTTGTGGTAAAATTTAGTATTGAAGAAATATTGATTGTTCTAGAAAAATTTTTGATAAAAAATTTTTAAGTCCGTGATGAGCGCGGACGTGGAGGAGTTTGCTTAAAAAAATATACTAGAGGGTTTTGGGAAAAATTTTTAAAATTTTGAAAAAAATTTAAAAAAGTTTGTTAAGTTTGTTAAAAAACGTCGTGGGAAAATTTAGTACAAAATTTTTAGTGCTAAAAAATATGTCTACCAAGCATTCAGACAATAATACCATATAGGTAGGTTGTACGAAGACCATTGCACTGTAGGTACAGGCTAGAAATCGGTTAGGCGCGTACACTTGAGATGAGGATTGAAAGGAGCCAAAAATAAAAAATACCAGCTGCCAGGAAAACCAGTTATGCTATGGGCAAGGGTAAGAGGGTAACTAACCCATTAACCAGAGGCCTTGGAAAAGGTGAGAAAGTGGTGATGGAGAGTAGAATGGTCCTGACCTAACAACCAGAGGCCTTGGAAAAAGTGAGAAAGTGGTGCAACCTCAAGTTATGGACGTGATACTAGGGAGGGGGGCATTATGTGCAGGGGTTGATGATTCTCACGTGAGAAGCCAGATTACGAAATAACCGGGTATAAAATACACTGCCGTATTGACGAGAGCTTTTGCAGGTATGTCTGAATGTAAGACTATGGAGGGTAGTAATGACTGGATAGTCATGAGGAAGTAGAATAATGCACGATCTAGAGAGAACGTTCTTGAGTTGAGTGGATAGGTTGAAAGTACTTAAATAATAGTCGTATGGTGTATAATATTATGTACTATAAGCAATTATGTATTATGTAAAATGTATAGTAGTATGTATATATATGATATCCATGGGGTAAATAAATAATGTATAATTAAACATATATGTATTATGTATGATAAATAGGATAATGTATTAATGATTTATCGTGGGGTAAATCAGTTAATGCACTATATACATAATAGTATTTAAATCATCACCCCATATTTTTTTAAGTTCGCAGCGGATGTGTGAGAATCGGGTGGTTAACGAGTCAGGGGAATCTTTCTAGAGCGCACTAGAAAAAAAAAGGGGGGGGGGGGTAAGCCGCTGGGGCGGCCTGTTCTAGGGCAAAGCCGCTTGAAGGGAGAGGTATGCCGCTGGGGCGGCCTGTTCTAGGGCAAAGCCGCTTGAAGGGAGAGGTATGCCGCTGGAGCGGCCTGTTTTAGGGCAAAAAAGCCGCTAGAAGCGGCTGGTGAAGGGTGGGGTAAGCCGCCGGAGCGGCCTGTTTTAGGGCAAAAAAGCCGCTAGAAGCGGCTGGTGAAGAGTGGGGTAAGCCGCTGGAGCGGCCTGTTTTAGGGCAAAAAAGCCGCTAGAAGCGGCTGGTGAAGGGTGGGGTATGCCGCTGGAGCGGCCTGTTTTAGGGCAAAAAAGCCGCTAGAAGCGGCTGGTGAAGGGTGGGGTATGCCGCTGGAGCGGCCTGTTTTAGGGCAAAAAAGCCGCTAGAAGCGGCTGGTGAAGAGTGGGGTAAGCCGCTGGAGCGGCCTGTTTTAGGGCAAAAAAGCCGCTAGAAGCGGCTGGTGAAGAGTGGGGTAAGCCGCTGGAGCGGCCTGTTTTAGGGCAAAAAAGCCGCTAGAAGCGGCTGGTGAAGGGTGGGGTATGCCGCTGGAGCGGTCTGTTTTAGGGCAAAAAGCTGCTAAGTTCGCAGCGGATGTGTGAGAATCGGGTGGTTAACGAGTCAGGGGAATCTTTCTAGAGCGCGCTAGAAAAAGGGGGGAGGGTGGGGTAAGCCGCCGGAGCGGCCTGTTTTAGGGCAAAAAAGCCGCTAGAAGCGGCTGGTGAAGGGTGGGGTAAGCCGCCGGAGCGGCCTGTTTTAGGGCAAAAAAGCCGCTAAAAGCGGCTGGTGAAGGGTGGGGTAAGCCGCTGGAGCGGCCTGTTTTAGGGCAAGAAAGCCGCTAAAAGCGGCTGGTGAAGGGTGGGGTATGCCGCTGGAGCGGCCTGTTTTAGGGCAAAAGATAGTTTATGAAAAATACTGGCTTTGGGGGCTAGTGATAAGGAGGTGAATCCTTTCTTTTGATGTTCTGGGAGAGTGTGTCTCGTCTTTGGTTTACAAAGCCAGGGCTTTTGCTTGCTTAAGCTACCAGAACTATCAGCCAAGAAGTTTATTTTCTAAAGTGGCGGCAAGTGGCATAAGTAGAAGAAAAACTAAAAAGTAGAGTGCAGAGGCTAATTGGCCTAGAATAATAAAGGGGTGTTCAACGGGTTGGCCGCCGATTCATGTAAGAACAAGAATATCTGCGATTAAGAGCCAAAAAAGTACTTGGGAGACTGGTCGAAAGGATATGGCTCGTTGTTTGGATGTGTGTGTAAGTGGGAGGATAAAGAGAATGAGGATTGAGAAAAGAAGGGCAAGGACACCCCCTAGTTTGTTAGGAATGGATCGAAGGATGGCGTAGGCAAACAGGAAGTACCACTCGGGTTTAATGTGTGGGGGGGTTACTAATGGGTTAGCAGGGGTGAAGTTTTCTGGGTCCCCTAGTAGGTTTGGTGAAAACAGTGCTAAGTAGAGTAAGCAGAGAAGTATGATGAGGGCGCCAAGGGCATCTTTGTATGAGTAGTAGGGGTGGAATGGGATTTTGTCTGAGTTGGAGTTGAGTCCTGTTGGGTTGTTTGAGCCAGTTTCGTGAAGAAAGAGGAGGTGGACCATGGAAGCTCCCATAATGATAAAGGGAAGTAGGAAGTGTAGTGTGAAGAATCGGGTGAGGGTTGCGTTATCGATTGCAAATCCCCCCCAGATTCACTCAACTAAGGTATTTCCTACGTATGGGATTGCAGAGAGGAGGTTTGTGATAACGGTTGCCCCTCAAAACGATATTTGTCCTCAGGGCAGTACATAGCCCATGAAGGCTGTAGCTATTACTAGGAGTAGTAAAATAACTCCGATGTTTCAAGTTTCCGTGAAGATATAGGAGCCGTAATAGAGGCCTCGTCCGATATGTAGATAAATGCAGATAAAAAATAGGGATGCTCCATTGGCATGAAGATTTCGGATGAGTCAGCCGTGTTGAACATCTCGGTGAATGTGGGCAACAGATGAGAATGCGGATGTTACGTCTGCTGTGTAGTGTATGGCTAAGAAAAGGCCTGTAAAAATTTGAATAATAAGGCAGAGGCCAAGGAGGGAGCCAAAGTTTCACCAGGCGGAAATGTTTGGTGGGGTTGGAAGGTCAATGAAGGAGCTGTTTACGATTTTTAGGATGGGGTGTTGTTTTCGTATGTTGGCGATCATTCTTTAGTAGTTGAATAACAACGGCGGTTTTTCAGGTCGCAGGTTTTGGATAAAGGCCAAATTAGAGTAATGATATATTTTGTAGGCCTTCTTGCCGTTTGTTTTATGGTGGGATTAGCTGGTGTTGCGTCTAATCCGTCTACTTATTATGGGGCGGGGAGTTTGGTTTTTGCTGCTGGTGTGGGCTGTGGTATATTGGTCATGTGGGGGTGTTCTTTTGTATCAATTGTGTTACTTTTGATTTACTTGGGGGGGATGTTGGTTGTTTTTGCTTATTCTGTTGCGCTGGCGTCAGATCTTTTTCCTGAAACATGAAATGATTGGTTCGTCGGGGCTTATTTTGGCGGTTATGCTTTGTTAGTTTTGTTCTTAGGTGCAGTTTATGGTGAAGTGGAAAATATTGGTTTGGGAATGAGTGGGGTAGATTCATTTGGGTTATCCATTATTCGTGTGGATTTAAGCGGTGTGTCATTATTGTACCATTTAGGTGGAGGCGGGTTGTTGATTTGTGGGTGGGCCCTTTTACTAACACTATTTGTTGTGTTAGAGTTAACGCGAGGAATAGTGCGGGGGGGTCTTCGTGCAGTTAGGTTCATATGAGGACAAGGAAGCATAGTGAGGAAATTAAGAAGATTGATAGGTAAAATTTTATTAGGCCTTTTTGGGCTAGAGTCGTTGTTTTAATGTTAGAGAGGGTTATTGATGTGAGTCCTTTTGGGCCGGATTTTTCTAGCCAGAGCAGATCATTAATGTGAAATGCCAGGTTTTGTCCTGTGTACAAGGATGAGAGTGGGGTGAGTCGGTGGACGGTTGGGTTGAAGTAGCCTAGTTGATTGGAGAATTGGTGGTGTTTGGGCCGTTTTGATATTATTAATCAAGTTGTCTTTTTTGCAACTTGGAGGGCAAAGATAGCCCCCAAGGTGGCGATGATTAGGGCTAGTATTTTTATAGAGGTAGGCATAGTTGTTGGGGTAGGCTTTGTTGGTAGGGTTGTTATTATAAGGATAAGGCCGACTACGAGACTTCCGATAGCAAGTCGGACAAGTGGGCTAGTTAGGGCTGTTGGGATTTCATTTATGGCTGTTGTTGTTGTTCGTGGGGTGTTTAGTTGAACATAAAAAGTTATTCGTATTGTGTAGGTAGCTGTTAATATTGTTGCGAAGAGGGTGATTATCAGGGCTCAGGCGTTAAGGGAAGAGCTGTTTATTGTCTCAATGATTGTGTCTTTAGAGTAAAAGCCGGATAAAAAGGGGGTTCCTGTTAGGGCAAGGTTTCCGATGGTTATGCAGGTGGCTGTAGTAGGTATGAGTTTTTGTACTCCTCCCATTTTTCGAATATCTTGTTCGTTGTTAAAATTGTGGATGATTGCGCCAGAGCATAGAAATAACATTGCTTTAAAGAAAGCATGGGTTGAGATGTGTAGAAAGGCCAGTTGGGGTTGATTTAGGCCGATTGTTACTATTATGAGGCCTAGTTGGCTGGAGGTTGAGAATGCAATAATTTTTTTAATGTCATTTTGTGTTAGTGCGCACAGGGCTGTAAATAGTGTAGTGAGTGCCCCCAGGCATAGGGAGATGGTTAGAGCTGTTTTGTTATTTTCTAGAATTGGGTGGAGGCGAATGAGTAGAAACACTCCGGCTACGACTATGGTGCTTGAGTGAAGTAGTGCTGAGACCGGTGTGGGGCCTTCTATGGCAGCTGGGAGTCATGGGTGGAGTCCAAACTGGGCAGATTTACCTGCTGAAGCAAGGATTAGTCCTAGTAGGGGGAGAAGGGGTGGGGATTTTATTTGAATTGTTATTTCTTGAATGTTTCAGGTCGCTAGGTGCGTGGCGAGTCAAGCCAGTGAAAGAATGAAGCCAATGTCCCCGACTCGGTTGAAGATAATGGCTTGTAGGGCTGCCGTATTAGCGTCAGGACGGGCGAACCATCAGCCGATTAGTATAAAGGATATAATGCCTACTCCTTCTCAGCCTACGAAGAGCTGAAATATGTTGTTAGCTGTTACTAGGGTGAGTATGGCAAGTAAAAAGACTAGAAGATACTTAAAAAATCGGTTTATGTTTGGGTCTGAGGATATGTATCAGTTGGCAAATTCAAGGATCGACCAAGTGACGAAAAGGCTAATTGGAATAAATGTGAGTGAGTATATGTCAAAAATAAAGCTAATGCTGATTTCGATGCCGGCAATGTTAGTTCATGTGAGGTTAGTTGTTGAAGCTTCTATTCCGGAAAATATAAAAATGGCAAGGGGAATTAGGCTGACTTTGAATGCAAGTTGGACGGCGGTTTTTGCGTAGAGCATGCTTCAGCCTATTATTAAGGGGATAGGATTTATAGTTATGAGAAGCGGGTGGATCAAAATGAATAGGACCGTAAGTATGGCAGAGTGCATGAGAAGGCCGTGCATGCTTACTTTTACTTGGAGTTGCACCAAGATTTTTGGTGCCTAAGACCAATGGATCACTACTTTCCTTTAGAAGTAAGAGGTCTGAGGATTTTATCTTCAGTTGTTCGATTTAGCAGGTCTGTGTGTTCATACACCTCTTGGTAAATAAGAAGATACAAGCTTCTATTACTAGATTCACAGTCTAGGGTTTTAAATAAACTATATTTACAGACAAAAAGCCCTGAAATCAGGGCAGGTTTTAGGATAAGAAGTCCTAGTGGGAGTAAGTGGAGGACAAGGGTTAAATGCTCTCGAGTGTGGGTAGGAGAGGATAGTTGGAATTGTGTAGAGATTGACCCTCGTTGGGTTATTAAGTACATATATAGGGAGTATGAGGCAGTGATTAGTGTTCCGATCCCGGTTAAGATAATGGAGGGGGGGGATCAGTTGAATAGGGTGGTGATGATAAGGAGTTCTCCTACCAGGTTAATAGATGGGGGTATGGCCATGTTGGTTAAGTTAATGAGCAGTCATCATGTTGATATGAGTGGGAAGATGAGCTGTAAGCCGCGAACAAGGAGAAGCGTTCGAGTGTGGGTGCGTTCGTAGTTGGTGTTTGCTAGGGCAAATAGGGCTGAGGATGTTAGTCCGTGTGCGATTATTAAGATTATAGCGCCTGTTATTCCTCAGGGCGTTTGCGTAATAATGGCGGCTGCGACAAGGCCTATGTGGCTAACAGATGAGTAGGCAATTAGGGCCTTTAGGTCTGTTTGTCGAAGGCAAATTGAGCTGGTTATTAGGATGCCTCATATGGCTAATACTATAATTGGAAATATTAGGGATGGTGGATGTGGGTTTAATAGGGGTGAAATACGAATTAGGCCATAACCCCCCAGTTTTAGGAGAATTGCAGCTAGTACTATTGAACCAGCGATTGGGGCTTCTACGTGGGCTTTGGGAAGTCAAAGGTGAAGGCCATAGAGGGGTAGTTTTACCACAAAGGCTAGGAGACAGGCAAGTCAAAGAATGTGGGTTGTTTCTGTTGGGGGGAAGTTTGGTTGTTGGAGGGAGAAAAGTTCTATTGAGGTATGAAGGCATGAACTATGAAGGTAAAGAAGCGCAATAAGGAGGGGGAGGGAGCTTGCTAGTGTGTAGAAAAGGAAGTATAGGCCTGCGTTTAGTCGTTCAATTTGATTTCCCCAGCGTGTAATAATGATTAAGGTAGGAATTAGTGTTGTTTCAAATAAAATATAAAATAGGACGAACTCTGAGGCGGCAAAGGTTATGATAAGGGTTGTTTGTAGGGTTGTTAGGGTTACTAGGAATATGCGTTTTCGGTTAATGGGTTCGGTTTTTAGGTGGTTTTGGCTGGCTAAGATTATCATGGGGAGTAGTCAGCATGAGAGGACAACAAGCGGGGCAGAGGTGGGGTTAATAGAGAAATAGGTTGTTGGGTTAGAAATTTCTAGAATTAGGGGGTGGTTGAAGAAGGATAGACTAAGTAAGGCTAGAAGTATTGAGTAGACAGTTATTATTGAAAAGAGCGTGGTCGGCTTAAGGAGTAGTGATGATGGGATTAGTAGGGCGGTTGGGATAATAATTTTTAACATTTTAACAGGCTTAGGTTTTTTATGTGATCGGTTCCGTGTGTTCGGGAGGTGGCTACGAGCAGGGCTAGCCCAGAGCTAGCCTCACAGGCTGATATGGCCAGAAGAAGAACGGGTATGATGGCGGTAGTTGCGGTGTTTGTAAGGGAGATGAGTGTTGTTATTATTAAGTAGAGTACTAGTATTATGGTTTCAATACAAATTAAGATTGACATGAAATGGATTCGGTGGAGTGCTAGTCCTAGTAAGCCCAGTAGGAAGGAGGTACTTAGTAGAAAAAGGGTTGTTGGCATGTTAGGGGTTCTGGTGAGGTCAGAGTTTACTAAGTCGAAATTAGTGGTTTTAATTAAACTAACCCCCTATTCCGCCCAGTCTAGGCCACCCTGTGTTCATTCATAAATTAAGCCAACAGTTAGGAGAGCAACAATAATTGATGTTCAAGTAATTGTTACTGAGGGCTGGGAAAGGTTGATTGCCCAGGGGGTGGGTAGTAGAAGGGCAATTTCTAGGTCAAAGAGGAGGAAAAGAATAGCAATTAAAAAGAATCGGATTGAGAAAGGCAGTCGTGCGGAGCCGACTGGGTCAAACCCGCATTCATATGGGGAGAGTTTTTCTGTATCGGGAAGCAGCTGAGGAAGTCAAAAGCTAATAATTATTAGGAGGGCAGATAGTAATGAGGTGATGATTAGCATGGTTGTTAGGGCCATTACTTTTTCTCAGGGTTGGGCTGAGATTGGATGATTGGAAGTCATCTATAATATTTATATTAAAAAAGTATGAGCCTCATCAGTAGATTGATACATATAAGAAGAGTCAGACTACGTCTACAAAGTGTCAGTATCAGGCGGCTGCTTCGAAGCCAAAGTGGTGGTTGGTTGTAAAATGGTGGAGTATTTGTCGGATTAAGCAGGTAAGTAAGAAAGTAGAGCCAATAATGACGTGTAGGCCGTGAAATCCTGTTGCCACAAAAAAAGTTGAACCGTAGACAGAGTCTGAGATGGCAAAGGGGGCCTCGTAGTATTCACTTGCTTGAAGGGCTGTAAAGTAGAGGCCTAGGAAGACTGTCAAGATTAATGCTTGAATACTGTCTTTGCGGTTCCCTTCTATTAGGGCATGGTGGGCTCATGTAACGGTAACGCCGGAAGCGAGTAGGACGGCGGTGTTTAAGAGAGGAACTTCAAAGGCACTTAGGGGCTGAATCCCGCTAGGAGGTCAGTGGCCTCCTAGTTCTGGGGTTGGGGCTAGGCTGGAGTGATAGAAAGCTCAAAAGAAGCCTGCAAAAAAGAATACTTCTGAGGTAATAAATAGGATTATGCCGTAACGTAGGCCTTTTTGTACAGGCATTGTGTGGTGGCCCTGATACGTGGCTTCACGGATAATATCTCGTCATCATTGTTGTATTGTTAAAATAAGAATAATGAAGCCGAGGCTTATGAGGCTTGTGTTGTTGAAGTGAAATCAGGCTGCTAGGCCGGATGTTATAAGTAGGGCTGCAATTGCTCCTGTTAAAGGTCATGGACTTGGGTCAACTATATGAAATGGGTGGGTTTGGTGGGCCATTAAATATTTTCTTGTAAATAAAGTGTTAGAAGTAAAGTAAAGACATATGCTTGGATTAGGGCAACGGCTATCTCCAGGCAGGAGAGCAAAATAAGCGTCATAAGTGCTATTGAAGAGGCAGCTATTAATGTGTTCATAGTAGCTAAAGTTGCGGAGGAAATGAGTTGCATTAGTAGGTGGCCAGCTGTTAAGTTGGCAGTTAGTCGGACTCCTAGGGCAATTGGGCGAATTAGTAGGCTAGCGGTTTCAATTACAATAAGCATTGGGATTAGGGGGGTGGGCGTACCCTCTGGAAGAAGGTGACCTAGTGAGGTGGTTGGTTGGTTTCGGAGCCCCACTAGGACTGTTATTAGTCAGGCTGGGATGGCTAGGGCCATGTTTATTGAGAGTTGTGTTGTGGGTGTAAAAGTATATGGTAGGAGGCCTAGTGTGTTTAGTGAGATTAGCAGTAATATGAGGGTTGCAAACGAGCTAGCTCATTTGTGTCCTGGGGTATTAATGGGCAGGACGAGTTGTTTTGTGAGGAGGTTGGTTAGTCATAGTTGTAGGGCTGTAAGGCGGTTTTTAATAAGGCGGCCTGTTGTTACTCAGAGAATGAGTGGAAATATCAAGGCTGGTAAAACTAGTGGGATTCCTAAGGTAACGTGAATGTCAAATTGATCAAAAAAATTTAAGGCCATGGTCAAGTTCAGAGGTCTGTGTGTGGTTGATGGTGATGCTGTGTAGGTGCGGGGCAAGGGTCTGTTTTTAGTACTTTTGTCAATAAAATAAAGAATGTTGTTCAGATTAGAAGAAAGATTATGAATCAGGGGGATGGGTTTAGTTGAGGCATATCACTAAGGAGACTTAGTTGTCCCCTCTTTAGCTTAAAAGGCTAATGCTGTTTAGCTTCTTAGTGATGAGCAGATTATTGTATTAGATCAGCTTTCAAAGAATTTCAGGGGTGTCGACTCTACCACAATTGGTATGAAGCTGTGATTTGATCCACAGATCTCTGAACATTGACCATAGAACAGGCCAGGATGGGATGTGATTAGGGTTGTTTGGTTAAGTCGACCAGGTACTGCGTCTGTTTTAATGCCCAGTGCGGGAACAGCTCAAGAGTGCAGGACGTCTTCTGCGGAGATTAAAATACGGATGGGTGATTCTATTGGGACTACGACACGGTGGTCTACTTCTAGTAGACGAAACCCCCCCACAGGCAGGTCCTGTGTTGGAACCATATAGGAGTCAAACAAAAGGTTTTCATAGTCCGTGTATTCATAACTTCAATACCACTGGTGGCCAACAGCTTTAATGGTCAGATGGGGGTTGTTAATTTCGTCTATTAGGTAAAGAATGCGAAGTGAAGGCAGTGCAATTAGAATAAGGATAATGGCGGGGAGAATGGTTCATACTATTTCGACTTCCTGCGCGTCTATGCTATTGGTGTGTGTAAGTTTTGTTGTAAGTATAAGACTAATAATATAGAGTACTAGGGCACTAATTAGAAATACGATTATTAGTGCATGGTCGTGAAAGTGGAGAAGTTCTTCTATAATTGGGGAGGCTGCATTTTGGAAACCGAGCTGTGCTGGGTGTGCCATTGAGGGCCATGGGCTAAGATTTTACCCATAACTTAGTGCTGACAGAACTATATAATTGATTTACTAGGACCTCATGAAGGGAGAAGCGCTAGGAAGCATAGCTGGCTTGAAACTAGTTAGAGGGGGTTCGAATCCTCCCTCCCTTGGGGTTTGTACGTGTGTTGGTTCTTCGTAGGTGTGATATGGGGGCGGGCAGCCGTGAAGCCATTCTAGGTTAGTGTTTGTTAGCTCGAGGGTAAAGACTTCGCGTTTGGCTGAAAAGGCTTCTCAGATAATAAACATTATTATGATTACGGCGGTTAATGAGATTAATGAGCCGATGGATGAGATGGTGTTTCACAGGGTGTAGGCGTCTGGGTAGTCGGAATAACGTCGAGGTATGCCGGCTAGGCCAAGAAAATGTTGGGGGAAAAATGTTATGTTAACTCCAGCAAATATTACGCCAAACTGGATTTTGGTTCATGTGGGGTGGAGGGTAAAGCCCGAAAACAGGGGGAATCAGTGTACAAAACCCCCCATAATTGCAAAGACAGCTCCCATGGATAGGACATAGTGGAAGTGTGCAACTACGTAATAGGTGTCATGGAGGACAATATCTAGTGAAGAGTTTGCTAAAATAATGCCGGTGAGACCGCCAACTGTAAATAAGAAGATAAAGCCCAGTGCTCAAAGTATTGCGGCGTCCCATTTGATTGTGCCACCGTGAAGGGTTGCGAGTCAGCTAAAGACCTTTACTCCTGTGGGGATAGCAATAATTATTGTGGCTGAAGTGAAGTAAGCTCGAGTGTCAACATCTATGCCAACTGTAAATATGTGATGGGCCCATACAATAAACCCTAGGAACCCAATAGATATCATGGCTCAGACTATTCCCATGTAGCCGAAGGGCTCTTTTTTTCCTGAATAGTAGGTAACAATGTGGGAGATTATACCAAAGCCGGGGAGGATTAGGATATATACTTCTGGGTGCCCAAAAAATCAAAATAGGTGTTGGTAAAGAATGGGATCCCCCCCACCTGCTGGGTCAAAAAAGGAGGTATTTAAGTTTCGGTCTGTTAGGAGCATAGTGATGCCGGCGGCTAGGACGGGGAGAGAGAGGAGGAGGAGGACTGCTGTAATTAGAACTGATCATACGAATAGGGGAGTTTGGTATTGCGTTATGTTAGGGGGCTTCATGTTAATGCAAGTGGTAATAAAGTTAATTGCCCCTAAGATAGAGGAAATTCCGGCTAAATGGAGTGAAAAAATGGTTAAGTCTACAGATGCTCCTGCGTGAGCCAGGTTCCCTGCTAGTGGCGGGTAAACTGTTCAGCCAGTTCCCGCGCCGGCTTCGATGGCGGATGATGAGAGGAGCAGAAGTAGTGAGGGGGGGAGGAGTCAGAAGCTTATGTTGTTTATTCGTGGAAATGCTATATCGGGGGCGCCAATTATTAAAGGAACCAGTCAGTTGCCAAAGCCGCCAATTATAACCGGTATAACAAGGAAAAAAATTATGATGAAGGCATGGGCTGTTACGACCACATTATAGACCTGGTCGTCTCCCAGGAGGGTACCTGGTTGGCTTAATTCTGTTCGAATAATTAAGCTCAGTGCCGTGCCGACCATGCCGGCTCAGGCGCCAAATAGCAAGTATAAGGTGCCGATATCTTTGTGGTTGGTTGAAAAGAATCAACGGATTAAGGACACAGGTAGGGTGGCTGAGGAAGGCGTGGGGCTGTAAACCCCAACACGGAGGTAGACTCCCCCTATCAGCCGAAGTCCTGAGGTAATAACGCCAAAATGCAAATTTGGAGAAGCACCATAAAGGTGCCGGGGCTTCCCCCGTTTTATTTTTAACGGGGGAAGAAGATGGAAGCCCGCTGGATTGGGTTTTTAGCTGTTAACTAGAATCTTGCAGGATCGAGGCCTGTTCATCTTTAAGGCCTTAGCTTAATTAAAGTGTTTGAGTTGCATTCAGGAGATGTATATTAGGATTATACAGGTCTTATCAGAAACTAGGGGTGGGAGTCCCTGTTTGAGGCTTTGAAGGCCTCTGGTTTGAGATTAACCTAAGTTTCTATGGGGAGAAAAGTGGTAGGAGGGGGGTTAGAATGAGGAGTGTCGTAATGATTGGGGTTATGTTAAGTGGTTTTGTTAGTTTAAATCGTCATTTTATTATGGAGTTGGTTGTGTTAGGGGAAATGGTTAGTGTTGTTGTGTATGTTAGACGTATGTAAAATATTAGGCTAAGAAGGGAGGATAGAGCAAGGGTAATTGCTAGGGGGGTTAGGTGGTGGGTTGTTAGTTCTTTTAAAATGAGTCATTTTGGTAGGAATCCGATGAGCGGGGGGAGTCCACCTAGTGAAATAAGAGTGATTAGGGAAGTTGATGTAATAGTTGGGGAGGTGGATCATAATTGTCCGAGGTCTTTGGATGTTTTAGATGAAGAGGAGATAAGGACAAGAAATATTGAGGAGGTTATTAGGATATAAATAAGTAGTGTAAAAAGTAGCAGGTTTTGTGATAAAGAGAGGATTGCAATTATTCATCCGAGGTGTGCGATTGATGAGTAGGCTATAATTTTTCGTATCTGGGTCTGATTGAGTCCGGACCACCCTCCAATTAAAGTTGAGGCAAGTGCAAGTGAAAATAAGATTGGGGTTGGGAGGTTGGGTGCGGTTTGATAGAGGAGGATTATAGGCGGTAATTTTTGTCATGTTGTAATAATGAGAGCTGTTGAAAAGGTGACACCTTGTATTACTTCAGGAAGTCAAAAATGTATTGGGGCTAGTCCTAATTTTATGGTGAGTGCGATTGTCAATATAATTGTAGCTGGAAAGATGGTGAGTTGGGTAATGTCTCATATTCCGGTGTGTCAGGCATTTAGTGTGCTTGAAAACAGGACAATGGATGATGCTGTTGCTTGAATAATAAAGTACTTTGTTGCTGCTTCGGTTGCTCGTGGGTGATGTTGTTTAGCTAAAATAGGAATAATAGCCAGGGTGTTGAGTTCAAGTCCGATTCATGCGAAAAACCAGTGAAAGCTGGTGGCGGTGATGATCACGCCTAGGGCCAGATTGGAGAGGGCCATTGATAGGGCTAACGGGTTCATTAGTAAAGGAGGGGTTTAACCAACATTTTTGGGGTATGGGCCCAAGAGCTTAATTAGCTGACTTTACTGGAAGGTAGTATACGGGTAGTACAGAGAGTTTTGGGGTCTCAGGTGCGGGTTCAAATCCTGTCCTTCTAAGGAGGTGAGGGGTTGTTATTCCCTGTGTTTTACTCTATCAAAGTAATCCCTGCGTACTCGGGCACACGTCCAAGGTATTAGTTGAGGGGCGGGAGGCCTGCTAGTATGGTGGGAAGAGTAATATATCAAAGAAAAAGAGCTAGTGTAACTGGGAGAAACTGTTTTCATAGGAGATGTATAAGTTGATCGTAGCGAAATCGAGGGTATGAAGCTCGAATTCAGAGAAACCCAAGTGTCAGTAGGATAACTTTTGTGAAGAGACTAATTGAGAAGAGCTCTGCTTGTAGGGTTGCGGGGGGACTAAAAAATAGAATGCATGAGAGGGTGTTTATTATTAGGATGTTGGAGTATTCTGCTAGGAAGAATAGGGCGAAGGGTCCGGCTGCATATTCGACGTTAAACCCTGAAACAAGTTCAGATTCGCCTTCGGTTAGGTCGAATGGAGCGCGGTTGGTTTCTGCTAGGGTGGATACGTACCACATTATTGCTAAGGGTCAGGTGGGAAAAATAAGCCATGTGTGTTCTTGTGTAATAATAAGTGTGTGTAGTGTAAAGGTGCCGGTTAATATGATGATTGAGATTAAGATAATGCCTAGGGTAACTTCATAGGAAATGGTTTGTGCGATTGCGCGTAAGGCGCCTATTAGGGCATATTTTGAGTTTGATGCTCATCCTGACCATAAAATTGTATAAACTATTATGCTTGAAAGGGCAAGAAGAAAGAGCAAGCCGAAGTTTAGGTCGGCTAAGGAATTAGGCATTGGTAGTGGGCTTCATATCATGAGGGCAAATAGGAGTGCTAGGGTGGGTGTAAGAATATATAGGGTGGGGGATGCAGTGGATGGTTGGATGGGTTCTTTAATAAAAAGTTTTACGCCGTCCGCGATGGGTTGAAGTAGGCCGTAGGGGCCTACTACGTTTGGGCCTTTTCGTAGTTGCATGTAGCTTAATAGTTTGCGTTCTAGTAGGGTTAAGAATGCTACGGCAAGGAGGATTGGGATGATGTATGTTAGTGGGTTAATAATGTATGTAAATAGTTTATGCATTATTAAGAAGGAACTTTGCTTTCCTGTAGAAAGATTTTAGATCTTTTGCATTACTTGGCTCTGCCACCTTAACAACCCCTTATTTTGAGCAAGTGGGCGGGTCAGTAATTGCTTTAGAAGAAATCAGCAATTTTTGGTAGGATGTGCTTTTGGCATTGATCCTACTACCCCGGTCCTTTCGTACTAGGGGGGGTCCCACATAGATAGAAACCGACCTGGATTGCTCCGGTCTGAACTCAGATCACGTAGGATTATTAATCGTTGAACAAACGAACCCTTAATAGCGGTTGCACTATTAGGGTCTCCTGATCCAACATCGAGGTCGTAAGCCCCCTTGTCGATATGGACTCTAGAAGGGGATAGCGCTGTTATCCCTGGGGTAACTTGGTTCGTTGATCAGATAGTTGGCTAGAACTACTGGGTCAAGTTGGTTATTTCGATGTGTTGATCTTGATATGGTGTTTTATCGGAGGTTGTTTTTTACTCCGAAGTCGCCCCAACTAAAAACCAAGAGGTAACATGTTTGGTGGTCAAGGTTTAAAGCTCCACAGGGTCTTCTCGTCTTATGATAATATCCCAGCTTTTGGACTGGAAGATCAGTTTCATTGGTTTCCTACAAGAGACAGTTAAGTCCTCATTTAGCCGTTCATTCTAGTCCCTATTTAGGGGACAAGTGATTATGCTACCTTTGCACGGTTAGGATACCGCGGCCGTTGAATAGTCACTGGGCAGGCGGGACCTTTAATACTTGTTAGGCTAAAGGCTATGTTTTTGGTAAACAGTTGGGACTATGCTATTGCCGAGTTCCTTTTGCAGGTTTAAGCCTTTCTTTTTTGCACACCTGTGTTGGGGTAACAGGCAGGGGATGACAGGGTAGCTAGATGGTGTGTGTCAATCCATTTGTGGTCTGTTAATCACCAGTGGTCTTTCGATTCTGGTTTAAGGATGTGCGAAGAGAATTTTTCTCATTACTAGTTCTAGCATAAAAGCTTTTATTGTGGGTTAATAAAATTACTCGGTTAAGATCAGGAGTGTGGTTTAATTGAATAAATTGGCGTAGGGAAAAAAGGCTATAACGCATTTTTTGGTGGCTGCTTTGAGGCCTACTTGGGGTGTATGATCAGTTTCTCACGGTTCGGGCTGTATCCCGGGTCAATGGGGCTGTACCCCCATTGACTTTCCTTAGACTAAAAGGAAGAGGTTGGACTGTGGTATAGTAGTCCTGGTTGGAAAGTCTAGGGTTGAACTTAGGTTCTTTTGTTGAGTAGCCAGCTATCACCAAGCTCGGTAGGCGTTTTGCCCCTATTTCTGCATCTTCCCACCCTTTTGCTACAGGGACGGGTGTGCTCTAATGAAAAGCTGGTCAGAAATAGCTCGTTTGGTTTCGGGTAGGCGGGCTAAAGTTCTCTTTGTTTGAGGTTGTTTGGCTAGACCATGATGCAAGAGGTACGAGGATCTATCTTTGCTGTGCGGTGCTTGAATTTTTCACTGTTCTTTCACTGTTCCCTTGCGGTACTGGGAGGCTTGGATAGTGTTTAATCTCATTTACTGGCTTAGTGCAAATGGTTTGGCTTTGTTTTAGGGTTGTTTTGTAGTGCTGTTTAGCTTAGATTTAGGCTCAAAAAGGCCAGTGGTTTGGCAACGTCCAATTGTAAGCTGGGTGCTTTGTTTAAGCTACTTTTTGTTATTCCAAGCACACCTTCCGGTACGCTTACCATGTTACGACTTGCCTCCTCTAATGGGCTGGATTTGGTTTATATAGAAGGGATGTGTGTGTTGAGGAGGGTGACGGGCGGTGTGTGCGCGTCCCAGAGCGTGGTTAAGATAAACACTCTTGTTTAATCTTACTACTAAATTCACCTTCATGCAGGGTTTCATGTTGCATTTCGTATTTTTTAAGATAAAAAATGTAGCCAATCTCTTCCTCAACATGTGCTACACCTTGACCTGACGTGTTAGCGGGCGGGCTTTTGTGTCTACTGTTGGGCCCTCATGGGGTAGACTGTCGACGGCGGTATATAGGCTGAGAGGTGCTAGTAGAGGTTAGGTAGAACGGGGGGCATCGATTATAGGACAGGCTCCTCTAGGTCGATATGGGACACCGCCAAGTCCTTTGAGTTTGAAGTTTTTCACTTGTAGTTCTCTGGCGGAGAGCAGGGTATGGTATGCTATCATTGTTAAGGGCTTAGCATAGTAGGGTATCTAATCCTAGTTTGTTTCTAAGCTTTCGTGTGATCAAAGGGATAAGGTAAAAAATATTTTTGTGGTCTTCCTCATAATCTGAGTATTTTACAACTGGTTTATGAGTTTAATATTTTTTGATTAAGCGTTTCTAGTCACAATTTACGCCGTTCGTCCGTTGTTTTGGGCCTTTCGTTTAACCGCGGTGGCTGGCACGAAATTAACCAGCCCTTATTACTATAGTTGGGTCAAGTTTTCACTTATTGCCCAATATTTATTACTGCTGAAATCCCGTGGGGGTGTGGTAAGACAAGGCGTCATGGGCGGGGTTGGGTGGTGCCTGATGCCTGCTCCAAGGGCTCTTTTTAGGGGGTTTGGGCATTTTCACTGGTGTGCTGAGACTTGCATGTATAATCTTAATAAAAAGCAACGGTAAGTCCAGGACCAAAACTATTGTTTTTGGAGAATTTTATTTCTCGTCTCGGCATCTTCAGTGCCGTGCTTTTATTAGGTAAGCTACATCAAC